GGACTCTATGTATTAACAAGCGGGAATCGTCGAGGTATTTGCGCAAATAGGTATAATCCGTTTAATTGCAGAAATTTTCAAAATGAAAAAATGGACGCTAACGCTAGTAAGGATAAGTATATGAAAGAACCCTTTTTTTGTAATTCCTATGATGCAATCGGAGCTTATCGCCAGAAAAGAATCAATTTAGAGAGCCCTTTGTGGCTTCGGTGGCAACTAGATCAACGCCTTATTACTTCAAGAGAAGCTCCCATCGAAGGTCACTTTGGATCTTTAGGTACCTATCATGAGATTTATGGACACTATCTAATAGTAAGAAGTATAAAAAGTATAAAAAAAAAAATGATTTCTATATACATTCGAACCACTGTTGGTCATATTTCTCTTTATCGAGAAATCGAAGAAGCTATACAAGGGTTTTGCCAAGCCTGCTCAGACGGTACCTAATCTAATCATAGGGATCTAAGCTAACTGATTCTATGACATCGGTGTGAATTCAGATCTCTTTGGTGCAACTAGGACTATAGTTACTGAATTTCTATGCGAATCAAGATCGAGAAAAGGAAGTTTTCCAAGCATTAACTCAAATCTATTGGCGAGCCCTATTCAGCGGAATATGGAGGTATTTATGGCCGAACGGGCCAATCTGTTCTTTCACAATAAAGTGATAGATGGAATTGCCATTAAACGAATTATTAGTCGATTCATAGATCACTTCGGAATGGCATATACATCACACATACTAGATCAAATAAAGACTCTGGGTTTCCAGCAAGCCACTGCTACATCTATTTCATTAGGAATCGATGATCTTTTAACAATACCTTCGAAGGGATGGCTAGTCCAAGATGCTGAACAACAAAGTTTGATTTTGGAAAAACACCATCATTATGGAAATGTACACGCGATAGAAAAATTACGCCAATCCATTGAGATATGGTATGCTACAAGTGAATATTTGCGACAAGAAATGAATCCAAATTTTAGGATGACGGAACCCTTTAATCCAGTCCATATAATGTCTTTTTCGGGAGCTAGGGGAAATGCATCTCAAGTACACCAATTAGTAGGTATGAGAGGATTAATGTCGGATCCACAAGGACAAATGATTGATTTACCCATTCAAAGCAATCTACGCGAAGGATTGTCTTTAACAGAATATATCATTTCTTGCTATGGAGCTCGAAAAGGAGTTGTGGATACTGCTGTACGAACATCAGATGCTGGATATCTTACGCGCAGACTTGTTGAAGTAGTTCAACACATTGTTGTACGTAGAACAGACTGTGGCACCACTCGAGGGATTTCTGTGAGTTCCCGAAATGGAATGATACCGGAAAGAATTTTTATTCAAACATTAATAGGTCGTGTATTAGCAGACAATATATATATGGGTCTACGATGCATTGCCACTCGAAATCAAGATATTGGGATTGGACTTGTCAATCGATTCATAACCTTTCGAACACAACCAATATCTATTCGAACTCCTTTTACTTGTAAAAGTACGTCCTGGATCTGTCGATTATGTTATGGTCGAAGTCCTACTCATGGCGACTTGGTGGAATTGGGAGAAGCTGTAGGTATTATTGCGGGTCAATCCATTGGAGAGCCGGGTACTCAACTAACATTAAGAACGTTTCATACCGGCGGAGTATTCACAGGGGGTACTGCAGAACATGTACGAGCCCCCTCTAATGGAAAAATAAAATTTAATAAGGGTTTGGTTCGTCCCACACGTACACGTCATGGGCATCCTGCTTTTCTCTGTTATATGGACTTATATGTAACTATTGAGAGTCAAGGTATTATACACAACGTGACTATTCCACCAAAAAGTTTTCTTTTAGTTCAAAACGATCAATATGTAGAATCAGAACAAGTGATTGCTGAAATTCGCTCGGGAACATACACTTTGAATTTTACAGAGAGGGTTCGAAAACATATTTATTCCGATTCAGAAGGAGAAATGCACTGGAGTACTGATGTATACCATGCATCTGAATTTACATATAGTAATGTCCATCTTTTACCAAAAACAAGCCATTTATGGATATTGTCAGGGGGTTCCTGCGGATCCAGTATAGTCCCGTTTTCGCTACACAAGGATCAAGATCAAATAAACGTTTATTCTCTTTCTGTCGAAAGAGGATATATTTCTAGCCCTTCAGTAAATAATGATAAAGTTAAACACAAATTCTTTAGTTCATATCTTTCGAGTAAAAAAGAAAGTAGGATTCTTGATTATTCAGACCTTAATCGAATCATATGTACTGGTCATTATAATTTCATATATCCAGCTATTCTCCACGAAAATTTTGATTTATTGGCAAAGAGGCGAAGAAATAGATTTATCATCCCATTCCAATCGATTCAAGGAAAAGAACTAATGTCCCACTCCGATATCTTGATTGAAATACCTATAAATGGTATTTTCCGTAGAAATAGTATTTTTGCTTATTTTGACGATCCCCAATACCGAAGAAACAGCCCAGGAATT